TTCTAACCACACAATTACCAGCACTCCTATTATGATTCCAAATACAGGAGTAAAAATAGGAATAAGTAACCATATGAGCCCATAAACCTCTTTTAAGGATTCCGATCTGGAAAAAGAATTGATAGCTTGTACTTTTATCGTATCAATTATCATTTCAACGATCAACTTCTCCCATAATAATATCTATACTACCTAGTATTGTCATAATATCGGCCAATTTCATTTTTTTAACTAGCTGAGGAAGAATTTGCAAATTGATAAAACCAGGTGGACGAATTTTCCATCTCCAGGGAAAAACACTCCGATCTCCTACCAGAAAAATTCCCAATTCCCCCTTGGGGGCTTCTACTCTCACATAAAGTTCTTGTTTAGACAATTCAAAAGTGGGCGAAGGTTTCTTACTAATGAATCGATAATCAAAATCATTCCATTCAGAATCCTTTGTTTTATCAAAACGCCGTACCTCTAAATTCTCATAGGGCCCTCCGGGAATTCCTTCCAGGGCTTGTTGAATAATTTTGATGGATTCCACCATTTCACCGATTCGGACTAAATAACGGGCTAGTGAATCTCCCTCTTTTTGCCATTGTACTTCCCAATCAAATTCGTCGTAAGACTCATAATGATCAATTTTACGAAGATCCCACGGAATTCCGGAAGCTCGTAGCATTGGTCCCGATAAACCCCAATTTATTGCTTCCTCTCCACTAATAATACCCACCCCTTCAACTCGTTCCAAAAAAATAGGATTACGCGTAATAAGCTTTTGATATTCAGTAACCCCTGTTAAAAAATAATCACAGAAATCCAAGCATTTATCTATCCAGCCATAAGGTAGATCAGCAGCCACCCCTCCGATACGGAAATAATTATGCATCATTCGCATACCTGTGGAAGATTCGAATAGGTCATATATCAATTCCCTCTCTCGGAAAATATAGAAGAAAGGGGTCTGCGCACCGATATCTGCCATAAAAGGGCCAAGCCATAACAAATGAGAAGCTATACGACTCAGTTCTAGCATAATTACTCTAATATAGCTCGCTCTTTTCGGTACTTGGATATTTCCCAACTGTTCTGGTCCATTTACCGTTATTGCCTCTGTAAACATAGTAGCTAAATAATCCCAACGTGTTACATAAGGAAGATATTGTATAATTGTTCGATTTTCCGCAATTTTTTCCATTCCTCTGTGTAAATAACCCAATACGGGTTCACAGTCAATAACATTTTCCCCATCTAGAGTAATGATGAGTCGAAGAACACCGTGCATTGATGGGTGTTGAGGACCCATATTGACTATCATGAGGTCTTTTCTTGTAGTCGGTACAGTCATATATTTTTTCCCCGATTCATTATTCCACGAATTGCTGAAAACCAAATGAAGTTCATTAAACATAATAATTAATATTTATAATTCTAATTATTTAAAATATTATAAATAAATAAAAAATGAACTTAACGAGTTTTTGGCTCCCGAATATTCAATTGACTAATTAATTCTTTATAGCGTACTCTATTTTTCTTTGACAAATAAGCCAGGAGTCGTTGACGTTTTCCCAGAATTTTACGTAGACCTCTCTGAGATAAATAGTCTTTTCTGTGCAATTCCAAATGGGAAGTAAGTCTACGTATCTTATTGGTGAAACTGAATACTTGAAATTCAACAGACCCCCTATTTTCTTTTTTTTCTTCTTGCGAAATAACTGAAATGAATAAATTTTTAACCATAACAAAAAATTCTGCGTCCCTTTTTCTTTATTTACATTACAAATATAGATTTTACTAATCAGTAATAATAATGCCAGTCATTTTAATTTGTTATACACAATAATCGGGATTTATTCGTATACTTCTTTTTTTTTTTAATTCACTTAATTGTAATTGATAATCAATACAATTTTTTTTTTTCAATTTTATTCAAATATAGATCAAAAATTTCTAACCTACAAAAGAGAAGAATTTTGACCTAAGATAAGAAGATTATGACGACTCATTACTTACTAGATAGAATTGCTAAGATCAAGGTCAGGTAATCAGTATCATGTACCATAATCTAATATAACAACATAAGGCTGTATATATTTGTTTGTGTTCATATACCATGTCAGAGATGCCGCTTGATCCATGTAATGTAAATGTATCATCAACTAATTATCAATCGTGGATACATATGTATCCTTGACATAACGAAACGACTACCATTATTGGTATCAAACCAATAGCGATTCATACAAGCAAAATCTTCGAATCGATAATTTGGCCAAAGAAATAATTTGAACTTAATAAATCGATTTGTATCTACATCAAGATGCTTATCCTCATAAAAAAATTGACCACAGCGCTTTACATTGTTCCCATTGCAAAATACTTGATTTCTATCCCCAACATTGACATTTCTTGAATTGAAACAAATGAGAATTCTCAATTCTCTACGACGTCTAGGAGATAAAAAATTATCAGGAACAATAAAATCATAAAAATTATCGTTTCTATTCCCATTTTCATGTCGTGCAATGGATTCATTAAGACCATTCTTATCAACATTTCTTTTTTCTTGGTATCTTCGATTAGTTTGGCGCTTACTCTTATGCACCCGTGAAATAGCTATGGTTTGGTACATGATAAATTGTCCGTCCCATTTTATGGATAGCCGAGCTGGTTCAATAATCAATAGTCCCCTTTTTATCAATTTTGTAAGAGTTGTAGACTTCGGAATCAGCATTACATCCAAACTTATTTCGTCCCTTTGAATAGAGGATATAGCAATTTCCTTTGGATTTCTCAATCTAAGGAGTAGGCAATATACCTTGATATTATTTAGTATTTTTTGATTAAAAGCATTATCCCATTTCAATTGAAAAAGAAAATATCTTTTCAGGAAGAAATCTAGTTCCGCTCCTATCATGGATTTATTTTTATTTTTGCTTTTTTGAATGTATGATCCCCGATAATCTTCTTTAACATTTTTTTTTTTTTTCGATGGATCAGATCCAATATTTTTGTTATTTTGTGCATATGATCCAAGATCTCCTTGGACTGGCTGTTGTTTTTCTTCTTGATTTTGATTCTCTAATTCAAGAGATTTTTTTTGATTATATAATCTATCTTTTTTTTTCTTTTCGTTGATATTTTTACTAATGTTTTTATTTATATTCAATTTAAAAAGAAGTAAATTGATTGGTATGATCCACGGTTGAATCTTATATGTATTATAAAGTGACACAAATTCTGGTAAAAACCAAAGTTCTAGATTTGATATCGGACAATTTAGGATTTCTTCATTCATTCCCATCCAGTCAAAAAATGTTTTTGTTTGATTGGTTGGGCAGATTTGTTTATGAATCGGGGGATTCATAAACACTTTCTTATCCATTTTTTTTTTATCTATTTTATCAATTATTTGATAATAATTAGTCCGAGTCTTAGTATTTTTATTAATGTTGGCGCTGGCCCCAATATCTCTATTTCTCCATTCCTCAATATCGATCTTTTTTCTAAGACAAAAATTAATAGTTTTCCAATCAAAATATTTTCTATCCGGATTTTTATCCCTATCAATAATAGAATCTTCTCGTAGATAGTTACCAAGATCTATATCTCTCGGCAAATAAAAAAGTTCGGGATTATAATTATTGTAATTATAGGAAATCCTTTTTGCCTCGTTTACTTGGAATGGCGACCCATAAATATATGAACCTTTCTTATCTTCATAATTCAGATATTTATTTGATAAAAGATCATATTTGTAGTTTTTAAATTTATCTTTTTGGTTCTGTAATGAATTTACTGCATATGCATAATTGTTTTCTTTCTTGTAATGAATTAATCGGTCTTTTTCATATGAATAAAAATTGGTTGAGTTTTTATTTTGAACCATAAAATTTTGATTGATTCTATTCCGCCAATTTTGCGGTACTAATCTAGACCATCTAGTCTGAGATAAATTGTATTTATAGTGATCATTACCCATTAACCAGCTTTTCCATTCATTCATTTTAAAACCGCTAAGTTTATTATACCTTGATTCGAAATGAAATATTCCGTGTGTTCCAAAAAAATCTTTTTTTATTCTATCCTTAATAAAAGGAATTGTTCCGTGATATTGAAATAAAAATTTCAAGTAATGCTTGTTGATAACTTGGGCTTGTGATAATTTGTAAAATACATATGCCTGTGACAACGAAGAAAGGTCACAAAAAATCTGCGAATTTTTATTTCTAATATTAGAAATAAACTTTTTTATAGTCGAAATAAAATAAATTTTATTTTTTTTATCAATATAAAATCCTTTTTTATTTGTTTCATCATTGGAATTATCCGTTATTTTGTTTTTTAATTGAAGTAAAATTTTTACATGTATTCTGGGAATATTAATGATACGTAAAAAAATATCTTTGTATATCCTTTCAATAAACAAATAAAAAAAATAGTGATATTTGCGCATTAGTCGAGCACTTCTTCTTTTTAATATCTGCCAAATCTTTTTTGATGATTCTAATCTTTTATCATCACAATTTGTTTCGTTAGGACTAATGTTTATATACGTAGTTATAAATATATTTTTTTTTTCTTTTGTTATTTTTTCGATTTGATTTCTGATTGTATTTGTCTTATCAGCCAGATCTTTCATCTTTTTTTCTGTCAGTGAATAATTTGTCCAATCCGCAGATCTAATTCGAATGGACGATTCATGATTTATATGATTACTTATTAGTGATTTTTTTTTTTTTGTATTCGATTCATATACTTCCCTCAATCCAAATAATGGAATTAGACTTACTTTTTTAAGTTCTTTCATTATTCTTTTTATAAATCGAACTATTTTTCTAACCCATCTTGTTTTTTCTTTTGATACTTTTCGAAACCATTTTGCTCTTTCGTTTATAATTTGTAGGGCTAGAAAACGTTTTTTTTTCACTTTTATAAGTCTTTTTTCAAGTTGTTTCCAAATAGGTTCAAAAAAGGAAGGTAGTTGTCGGGGAGAACCAAAAGGTAAT